CAAGAAATACGAGACATCTAAGTCGTACAAGTAAAGAGATCTATTCATTGATAAGAAAAAAAAAAAACGTGAACGGTGATTGGATTGATGAGAAAATAGAATTCTGGGTCGCGAACAGTGATTTGATTGATGATGAAGAAAGAGAATTCTTGGTTCAGCTCTCCACCTTAACGACAGAAAGAAGGATTGATCAAATTCTATTGAATCTGACTCATAGTGATCATTTATCAAAGAATGACTCTGGTTATCAAATGATTGAACAACCGGGATCAACTTCCTTACGATACTTAGTTGACATTCAGAAAAAGAATCTAATGAATTATGAGTTCAATAGATCCTGTTTAGCAGAAAGACGGATATTCCTTGCTCATTATCAGACAATCGCTTATTCACAAACCTCGTGCGGGGCTAATAGTTTTCATTCCCCATCTCCTCATGGAAAACCCTTTTCGCTCCGCTTAGCCCTATCCCCTTCTAGAGGTATTTTAGTGATAGGTTCTATAGGAACTGGACGATCCTGTTTGGTCAAATACCTAGCGACAAACTCCTATGTTCCTTTCATTACGGTATTTCCGAACAAGTTCCTGGATGACAAGTATCCTATTGATGATAGTGACGATATCGATATCGATATTGATGATGACCTTGATATTGATACGGAGCTGCTAACTATGTATATGACGCCAAAAAGAGACCAATTTGATATCACCCTTCAATTCGAATTAGCAAAAGCAATGTCTCCTTGCATAATATGGATTCCAAACATTCATGATCTGCATGTGAATGAGTCGAATTACTTATCCCTCGGTCTATTAGAGAACCATCTCTCCAGGGATTGTGAAAGATGTTCCACTGGAAAGATTCTTGTTATTGCTTCGACTCATATTCCCCAAAAAGTGGATCCCGCTCTAATAGCTCCGAATCGATTAAATACATGCATTAAGATACGAAGGCTTCTTCTTCCACAACAACGAAAGCACTTTTTCATTCTTTCATATACTAGGGGATTTCACTTGGAAAAGAGGATGTTCCATACTAATGGATTCGGGTCCATAACCATGGGTTCCAATGCGCGAGATCTTGTAGCACTTATCAATGAGGCCCTATCAATTAGTATTACACAGAAGAAATCCATTATAGAAACTAATACAATTAGATCAGCTCTTCATAGAAAAACTTGGGATTTTCGATCCCAGATAAGATCGGTTCAGGATCATGGGATCCTTTTCTATCAGATAGGAAGGGCTGTTGCACAAAATGTACTTCTAAGTAATTGCCCCATAGATCCTATATCTATCTATATGAAGAAGAAATCATGTAAGGGAGGGGGTTCTTATTTGTACAAATGGTACTTCGAACTTGGAACGAGCATGAATAAATTCACGATACTTCTTTATCTTTTGAGTTGTTCTGCCGGATCGGTCGCTCAAGATCTTTGGTCTTCATCCAGACCCAATGAAAAGAAGTGGATCACTTCTTATGGATTCGTTGAGAATGATTCTGATCTAGTTCATGGCCTATTACTATTATTACTATTAGAAGTAGAAGGCGCTCTGGCTCTGGCGGGATCCTCGCGGACAGAAAAAGATTGCAGTCAGTTTGATAATAATCGAGTGACATTACTTCTTCGGTCCGAACCAAGGCGCGGGGCGTTAGATATGATGCAAAATGGATCTTGTTCTATCGTTGATCAGAGATTTCTATATGAAAAATACAAATCGGAGTTTGAAGAAGGGGCCCTCGATCCGCAACAGATAGAGGAGGATTTATTCAATCACATAGTTTGGGCTCCTAGAATATGGCGCAATCTATTTGATTGTATCGAAAGGCCCACTGAATTGGGATTTCCCTATTGGATTGGGTCATTTCGGGGCAAACGGATCATTTATCATAAGGAGGATGAGCTTCAAGAGAATGATTCGGAGTTCTTGCAGAGTGGAACCGCGCAATACCAGACACGAGATAGATCTTCCAAAGAACAAGGCTTTTTTCGAACAAGCCAATTCATTTGGGACCCTGCGGATCCATCCTTTTCCCTATTCAAAGATCAGCCCTTTGTCTCTGTGTTTTCACGTCGAGAATTCTTTGCAGATGAAGAGATGTCAAAGGGGCTTATTGCTTCCCAAACGAATCCTTCTACATCTATATATAAACGTTGGTTCATCAAGAATACGCAAGAAAAGCACTTCGAATTGTTGATTCATCGCCAGAGATGGTTTAGAACCAATAGTTCATTATCTAATGGATCTAATACTCTATCCGAGAGTTATCAGTATTTATCAAATCTGTTCCTATCTAACGGAACGCTATTGGATCAAATGACAAAGACATTGTTGAGAAAGAGATGGCTTTTCCCGGATGAAATGAAACATTTGATTCATGTAACAGGAGAAAGATTCCCCATTCCTTAGCCGTAACCATGAAAAGGGGATTCAGTGGAACAGAATTGGCCGGATGGTAGAGTCGTGGAAACACTTGTTTCTTCCATTGAAACATGGAA